TCTTGATGTAACTCAAAAATACAGGCATTTGTGGGTTCAATGTGAAAATTGTTATGGATTAAATTATAAGAAATTTTTGAAGTCAAAAATGAATATTTGTGAACAATGCGGATATTATTTGAAAATAAGTAGTTCAGATAGAATCGAACTTTCGGTGGATCCAGGTACTTGGGATCCGATGGATGACGGCATGGTTTCTCTGGATCCCATTGAATTTCATTCAGAAGAGGAACCTTATAAAGATCGTATTGATTCTTATCAAAAAAAAACAGGATTAACAGAGGCTGTTCAAACAGGTACAGGTCAACTAAACGGGATTCCCGTCGCAATTGGGGTTATGGATTTTCAGTTTATGGGGGGTAGTATGGGATCCGTAGTAGGCGAGAAAATCGCCCGTTTGATCGAGTATGCTACCAATAAACTTTTACCTCTTATTCTAGTGTGTGCTTCCGGAGGGGCACGCATGCAAGAAGGAAGTTTGAGCTTGATGCAAATGGCTAAAATATCTTCTGCTTTATATGATTATCAATCAAATAAAAAGTTATTCTATGTATCAATTCTTACATCTCCTACTACTGGTGGAGTAACAGCTAGTTTTGGTATGTTGGGGGATATCATTATTGCCGAACCTAATGCCTATATTGCATTTGCGGGTAAAAGAGTAATTGAACAAACATTGAATAAGACAGTACCTGAAGGTTCACAAGCGGCTGAATATTTATTCCATAAGGGCTTATTCGATCCAATCGTACCACGTAACCCTTTAAAAGGTGTTCTGAGTGAGCTATTTCAGCTACACGCCTTTTTTCCTTTCAATAAAAATTCAATCAAGTAGAGTCTTGAGTTCAACTTTTTTTTTGTGGCGAACAACTAGTTAGTTAGTTTATCAGAATCAAAATAAAAAACCGAAAAAATGAATTTTTATTTGGTGACATAAGATTTAATTGTAGAAAGAATCATGCGGATAATTGTTGTTTTTTTACCGATATTGCTGATTAGTAATATCGGTAAAAAAACAACAAAGCGAATTCTTCCTTCGAATTAGGAGGCAAGGCAAATAAAACGAATTTCGTGTTCTGTTCGCCTCTTCTATATGTATATATTTCAAATATAGAAAATATAGAATCTTGTATCTTTCTATATCTCCCAAGAAGTCCCCTTTTTATAAGAATTCCTGCTCTTGGGTCGGATTCTAACGAATCTTTCGGGGATTTTTAAATTTTTAAGAGACTCTTTTTTTATTAAAAAAGAAATTAGAAGAAGAAGATAAGAACAATATAAGAATAAAAATAAAAGAAGTAAGAATAATAAAGAAAGTGGATTATCATACATGCATCTATTTCATGTAGAAAGATGAATAAGTTCGTTTATTTAGTTCGACATTGCTTGCACTTATTATATATACTCACTTCGATATACTTAGTATACTAATATACGAATTAGAATATGAATTATAATTATTATAAGATATCCTTATAACAATAACAGGTACAAATATTAAATCGAGGTACCCCATTCTATGACAATTCTCAACAACTTACCCTCCTTTTTTGTGCCTTTAGTGGGCCTAGTATTTCCGGCAATTGCAATGGCCTCTTTATTTCTTCATGTTCAAAAAAAAAAGATTTTTTAAATCTGATGTGGTCAAATCTCATCTAGTTTTTTTTCAAGACTTAGCGAACAAGGATATCCATTTAGTAGAATATTGTATAAGAATAACAGGTGGCTTTCTCCGAACATAAATGAAAAAGATCTTATACATGCGTAAACATGATATATGGACAGACGAATTCTAGCAATTAAAAAAAAAAGGCTGGGATCCGAACTCATGTCTGAAATTAAAGTCAATCTATCCATATGTATGTAGCTATTGATAGGGAATCATATGAAGGGGATGCTTTTATTTTATTATATCTAACCAATTCGATTAATTACTACTAAAAGTTCACATCAGAATAGTACTAGGTGATGAGAGTTACTTCGGAAAAAAAGTAAAGTGAAACTTTTTTTGTTATTCCATAAAATGCAACTGGATCTACTATGTATGAGTTGGCGATCAGAATATATATGGATAGAATTTATAGCAGGATCTCGCAAAACAAGTAATTTCTGCTGGGCGTTTATCCTTTTTTTAGGTTCATTAGGATTCTTTTTGGTTGGAATTTCTAGTTATCTTGATAAGAATTTGATATCCTTCTTTCCGTCTCAACAAATCCCTTTTTTCCCACAAGGGATCGTAATGTCTTTCTATGGGATCGCGGGTCTCTTTATTAGTTCCTATTTGTGGTGCACAATTACATGGAATGTAGGTAGCGGTTATGATCGATTTGATAGAAAAGAAGGAATAGTGCGCATTTTTCGTTGGGGATTTCCTGGAAAAAATCGCCGCATCTTTTTACGATTCCTTATGAAAGATATTCAGTCCATCAGAATAGAAGTAAAAGAGGGTATTTATGCTCGTCGTGTCCTTTATATGGAAATAAGAGGCCTGGGAGACGTTCCCTTGACTCGTACTGATGAGAATTTGACTCCACGGGAAATTGAGCAAAAGGCTGCGGAATTGGCCTATTTCTTGCGTGTACCAATTGAAGTATTTTGAAAAAAGAAACTGCAAAATAAATGCTTTCTCAGCAAGAGGAAAACCCCTAAGAATCCTTTTTTTTCTATAAGCATAACTTACTTAATTAAAGTTTCTTCAGAACGCCTCGTGGGGCCAAAGCAAGGCAAACGTGTACGTGGCGGCCATAAGCCATAATATAAAACGAAACCTTTTTTGTTTTTGTCTGTCAATTTTTTTTTCGAAATATTTGATATTTTCTTTTTTAATAAACAGGAAGTTCTTTCATTTCGAAATCCGAAAAATATTCATTATTGGAATCTTTATTTGAATCTTTCGGGCATTCATCAAAGGGGAGTAATTACTTCGAATATTTAATCAATTAAGATATCTGGAAACAATCTATTTTTTTATTATTTCTTCATTTGAATTCGAATTCGAAGCGGATTCTTCTTCTATTTCTGTATTTTTTCTACACTAGATTAAAGGACTAACCTCTGAATCACAACTAAAAAATGGGGGCTCGATTAATAAATTAATAATTAATAGGTGCGATACCTTATAATAGAACTTATGCTTGATAGAAATATTAGATCGCATAGAGTCAACGAATGAGGTGACAATTCACAGATGAAAAAATGACAAAAAAGAGCGCATCTATTCCCCTTCGATATCTTTCATTTATAGTATTTGTAGTCTTTTTGCCCCGGTGGATCACTCTCTCTTTTAATAAAAGTCTAGAATCTTTGGTTACTAATTGGTGGAATACTAGGCAATCCGAAACCTTTTTGAACGATATTCAAGAAAAGAGTATTCTAGAAAAATTCATAGAATTAGAGGAGCTATTTCTCTTGGATGAAATGGTAAAGGAATTCCCGGAAAGACATCTACAAAAGTTTCGTATGGGGCTCCACAAAGAAACAATCCAATTGATCGAGATACACGATGAGGATCATATCCATACAATTTTGCACTTCTCGACAAATCTAATCTGTTTCGTTATTCTAAGTGCTTATTCTATTCTGGGTAATGAAGAACTTGTTTTTCTTAATTCTTGGGTTCAAGAATTCCTATATAATTTAAGCGACACAATAAAAGCCTTTTCCATTCTTTTAGTAACTGATTTATGTATCGGATTCCATTCGCCCCACGGTTGGGAACTAATGATTGGCTATGTCTATAACGATTTTGGATTTTTTCATAATGATCAAATTATATCTGGTCTTGTTTCCACTTTTCCAGTCATTCTAGATACAATTTTCAAATATTGGATTTTCCTTTATTTAAATCGTGTATCTCCGTCACTTGTAGTGATTTATCATTCAATGAATGACTGAAAAACGAGTCAATTAGAATGTTTCTTACTTTGTACCTAAGCAAAGCATTCCAGGTCGTACTTACCTTACTCTTTCTACCCATTCAGAGGATTCCTCCTATATTCCAGATTCCAGTAAAATTATTTTAGTAAATAGCAAAATCGTGGATAGGGAACTATACTAGCGACCTACCCAATTTTATTGTAGAAATTTTCGGGATCAACGATTGGACCATGCAAATTAGAAATACTTTTTCTTCGATAAAGGAAGAGATTACTCGATTCATTTCCGTATCACTCATGATATATATAATAACTCGGGCCTCCATTTCAAATGCATATCCCATTTTTGCGCAGCAGGGTTTTGAAAATCCACGAGAAGCCACTGGTCGTATTGTATGCGCCAATTGCCATTTAGCTAATAAACCTGTGGATATTGAGGTTCCGCAAGCGGTACTTCCTGATACTGTGTTTGAAGCAGTTGTTAGAATTCCTTATGATATGCAACTGAAACAAGTTCTTGCTAATGGTAAAAAGGGGGGGTTGAATGTAGGGGCCGTTCTTATTTTACCGGAAGGGTTTGAATTAGCCCCCCCCAGTCGTATTTCTCCCGAGATGAAAGAAAAGATAAGCAATCTATCTTTTCAGAATTACGGCCCCACTAAAAAAAATATTCTTGTGATAGGGCCCGTTCCTGGTAAGAAATATAGTGAAATCGCTTTTCCTATTCTTTCCCCGGATCCCGCGACTAATAAAGATGTTCACTTCTTAAAATACCCAATATACGTAGGTGGTAACAGGGGAAGGGGCCAGATTTATCCCGACGGGACAAAAAGTAACAATACGGTTTATAATGCTACAGCAGCGGGTATAGTAAGCAAAATCATACGAAAAGAAAAAGGGGGGTACGAAATAACCATAACGGATGCATTGGATGGACGCCAAGCGGTTGATATTATCCCTCCAGGACCAGAACTTCGTGTTTCAGAGGGCGAATCTATCAAACTTGATCAACCATTAACAAGTAATCCTAATGTGGGTGGATTTGGTCAGGGAGATGCAGAAATAGTACTTCAAGATCCACTACGTGTCCAAGGCCTTTTGTTCTTTTTGGCATCTGTTGTTTTG